TCAAGTAATTGAAGTAAAACTTGACCTGTTGAACCCTTGGCTTTTCCGGCGATACGTACGTATTTAAGTAATTGTCGTTCTGTAAGACCATAATGAAAACGCAATTTTTGCTTTTCTTCTAGACGAATACGATATTGAGATTTTTTCCCGGAACGCGATGGATTTCTAAGATCATCACGTACAGCTTTAGGACTTTTCTTAGTTAGTCCTGGTAAAGCCCCCAGACGGCGTATTTTTTTGCAACGAGGTCCTCGGTAACGCGACATAAAGACTCCTTTTTTTAAAGTTGTATTTTATTTTACAGAATAAACCTAAACGAAAACTGAACTACATGAAGCGAAGTTTACTGAAGTAGTAGTGGTGTACTTGTCCTATATAATATAATAAAGAAGAGTAAAGAAGAATTCAAAAATGGGAGAAATAGTCAGACTTTCTATTACTCTATTACTATTATTATAGTATATATATATAATATAAAAATAATAATATAAAAATAATAAAATATTATATTATATACAAAAATATAAAATCCTTTTCCTGGCCTAGTTGGGAGTTCCTATCCTATAAGTTAATAAATTGATTAAGGGGAAGAAACTTTTTTCAATAGTCTTAAATTTCCAAGAGACAGTATCCATATCCATTAAAAAAAAAAAAAAATGGAATAAAAAATGAAAAATAGGGAAAAGCCCGCTATCGGAATCGAACCGACGACCATCGCATTACAAATGCGATGCTCTAACCTCTGAGCTAAGCGGGCCCCACATAATAAAAATTTTCTATGCATAGGAATTCAATACACTTATACTATTAATGTATAGTGTAGTGTCTATAGAAATAGAGTAAGAGTAGGAAAAGTGTAAAATCTATAATTCTTTTTTTAAGAAAATAAATATTGAATATTATAGAACATAATGATTCATACAGCGATATAGAACTTCTAGTTCTTTATCTCTAAATAGAATCTAAATAGCAATTGCATTCTATTTGATAGTCAATCTTAAATATTTGTTTGTAGTATAGTCAAATTGGATTTTTTTATTCCATTGGAAATTATTTTTATTACACCTCTTTAGTTATTTAGTTATATTATTAACTTATATTTAGTTATAAGTTATAACTAATTGGACATTCCTCGGCTTTCGTTCGTGAAGGGGCAGTTAAGAAAAAAAAGAATCGATCGTTCAAATATACCAACTTACATAGGATAAGTTGCAGTAATAGAAACATATATAGAGGGTATATATCAATCTATATTGAATTGCCGATATACCAATGATAAAATCCAATTTGATTGGAGCAAATACAGGTTTCCTATAGCTAAGAAAGAAACTATTTTTTTAGAGATAGTAATCGATACCTAAAAAATGCAAAGGTTCCTGTAGAAATGAAAAAAAAAGATATCCCAATCTCAAAACAAAAGGGAGGGGGATATGGCGAAATCGGTAGACGCTACGGACTTAATTGGATTGAGCCTTGGTATGGAAACCTACTAGGTGATAACTTTCAAATTCAGAGAAACCCCGGAATTAATAAAAATGGGCAATCCTGAGCCAAATCCTGTCTTCTCAAAATAAAGGTTCAGAAAGCGAGAAAAAGGGATAGGTGCAGAGACTCGATGGAAGCTGTTCTAAAACAAATGGAGTTGACTGCGTTGGTAGATAAATTTTTTCATCCAAACTTCAGAAAGGATGAAGGATAAACGTATCTATTCTATTCTATTGAATAGTAAAATATCTAAAAAAATGAATGATGGCCCGAGTCGGTATCTGCATTTTTTTTTTAGATGAAAAAATGGAAGAATTGGTGTGAATTGATTCCACATTCAAGAATGAATCGAATATTCATTCATCAAATCACCCCACTCCATAGTCTGATAGTTCTTTTTAAAAAGAACTTATATTAATTGGACGAGAATAAAGATAGAGTCCCGTTCTACAGGTCAATACCGACAGCAATGAAATTTATAGTAATAGGAAAATCCGTCGACTTTTAAAATCGTGAGGGTTCAAGTCCCTCTATCCCCAAAAGCCTATTTTCTAGTTATCCTACCCTTTTTGCTTTTTTGTTATTTGTTAACGGTTAACAATTCCCTTTTATCATTCTTTTTCAAACGTATTGGGGCGTAAATGACTTTCTCTTATCACATGTGATATAGAATACACATCTAAATATACACATCTAAATTTAGAAAGGAATCCTTAATTGAATGATTCACAATCAATAGCATTACTCATACCGAAACTTACAACTTGCAAAGTTGTCTTTTTAAAGACCTATTACATACAGGACTTGGGGAAAACTTTGTAATTCCCCCTGTACCTTTAATTGACATAGACCCCAGTCCTCTCATAAAATGAGGATGGAATGGTACATTGGAAATGGTCGGGATAGCTCAGTTGGTAGAGCAGGGGACTGAAAATCCTCGTGTCACCAGTTCAAATCTGGTTCCTGATACAGGGTTTCATTGTATAAGGCCTTTTTAGAAAGTAATTGATAGGAA